TGGGAAGGTTACAATTCTGAAGACGCAGTACTAATTAGCGAACGTCTGGTATATGAAGATATTTATACTTCTTTTCACATACGGAAATATGAAATTCAGACTCATGTGACAAGCCAAGGTCCCGAAAGAATCACTAAGGAAATACCGCATTTAGAGGCTCATTTACTCCGAAATTTAGACAGAAACGGAATTGTGATGCTGGGATCTTGGATAGAAGCCGGTGATATTTTAGTAGGTAAATTAACCCCTCAAGCAGCAAACGAATCCTCGTATGCCCCAGAGGATAGATTATTACGAGCCATACTTGGCATTCAGGTATCCACTGCAAAAGAAACTTCTCTAAAACTACCTATAGGTGGAAGAGGCCGAGTTATTGATGTGAGATGGATCCAGAAAAAGGGGGGTTCCAGTTATAATCCAGAAAGAATTCGTGTATATATTTCACAGAAACGCGAAATCAAAGTGGGCGATAAAGTAGCTGGAAGACATGGGAATAAAGGTATCATTTCTAAAATTTTGTCTAGACAAGATATGCCCTACTTGCAAGACGGAACACCTGTTGATATGGTCTTCAACCCATTAGGGGTACCCTCACGAATGAATGTGGGGCAGATATTTGAATGTTCGCTCGGGTTAGCGGGGGATCTGCTAAAGAGACATTATAGAATAGCACCTTTTGATGAGAGATATGAGCAAGAGGCTTCAAGAAAACTAGTCTTTTCTGAATTATATGAAGCCAGTAAGCAAACAAAAAATCCATGGGTATTTGAACCCGAGTATCCGGGAAAAAGCAGAATATTTGATGGAAGAACAGGAGATCCTTTTGAACAACCTGTTCTAATAGGCAAGTCCTATATCCTAAAATTAATTCATCAAGTTGATGATAAAATCCATGGGCGTTCGAGTAGACATTACGCACTTGTTACACAACAACCCCTTAGAGGAAGGGCCAAGCAAGGGGGACAACGAGTAGGGGAAATGGAAGTTTGGGCTCTAGAGGGGTTTGGTGTTGCTCATATTTTACAAGAGATACTTACTTATAAATCTGATCATATTAGAGCTCGTCAAGAATTACTTGGTGCTACGATCATTGGAGGAATAGTACCTAACCCTGAGGATGCTCCAGAATCTTTTCGATTGCTCGTTCGAGAACTACGATCTTTGGCTCTAGAACTGAATCATTTCCTTGTATCTGAGAAGAACTTCCAGATTAATAGTAAGGAAGTTTGATCTGAATGAATCAGAATTTCTATTCTATGATCGACCGATATAAACATCAACAACTTCGAATTGGACCAGTGTCTCCTCAACAAATAAAGGCTTGGGCCAACAAAATCCTACCCAATGGAGAGATAGTTGGAGAGGTGACAAAACCCTATACTTTTCATTATAAAACCAATAAACCGGAAAAAGATGGATTGTTTTGTGAAAGAATCTCTGGACCCATAAAAAGTGGAATTTGTGCTTGTGGAAATTATCGAGTGATTGGAGCCGAAAAAGAGGACCCGAAATTTTGTGAAGAATGCGGGGTGGAATTTGTTGATTCTCGGATACGAAGATATCAAATGGGATACATCAAACTCGCATGTCCGGTAACTCACGTGTGGTATTTGAAACGTCTTCCGAGTTATATCGCGAATCTTTTAGATAAACCCCTTAAGGAATTAGAAGGCCTAGTATACTGCGATGTGTGATTTGATCGAAATTTGCATTTTACAGATTCAGACTAATAAACTGTCATCCCATTCAATCTGATTGGGATGCCCCCGACTCTGACATGTGTCTTGGAAGGAGTAACATGAAGCTCAGAATTATGGGTGTATTCAATACTCTAAATGAAAGGGGAGTTGATCCATGGTCGATCCCGTAACAGATAAATGGGAATTGCTAGTTATACCTCGTGAAAAAAAAAAAGATTTTTTCGTGGAATTAGCCATTCCATTTCTTTTAGAGAGAGATTCCGTTCAAGAAAGCAAATAGGGCATGGTTACAGAAGTCTATCTATCGCATATATGCTTCAAGGGACATCATGACATAACCGTCGAGGTGAGTAGGGACCTAAAAGATCGAATGGAACGAAACAATATATAGACAAGTAAATCCCTTACGAGTCCAAAAGTATTCCTTTAAGGGGGGATTCATCATTTGAAGGGAAGCAGACTACTCAAGAATTTCACATTTCAATTTTGTCGTAAATAAGTCATTCAGAAAGTGAAAGTCAAAAGAAAAATGAATTAATGAAAGGTTGGTCCTTGCTGGAAACTTGAGTAAGGAGTAGTTCTTTGTAGGGTTTTCTTTTTTTTTTTTATTGAACAAAGTAAAAAAATAAAGAACTCCCTTCCTTATTTGGTGTAACTACTTGAGCCGGATGAGAGGAAACCTTCACGTCCGATTTTTAAGGGGGGAACCCAATATAAACCTATCTCAATTTTTCTTTTGCTAGGCCCATAGTGAAAAAACCTACTTTCTTACGATTACGAGGTTTATTCGAGTATGAAAT